TATCAATAGGATCAATTATAACAAGTCACACACTCATATTCCGGAAATACCGAAACAAAGGAATTTCACGGTCAAACTGCCGGAATGACCTAAAAATCCTAGTCCTAAGTGATTCACTTTGGATTGAAAAGACAGTACTTCGCAATTCCTATGAACCTAATTCATTGAAATTCCATCCAGTAAAACGGAAGAGTTATAAATCTCCAAAATAATAGATAGGAATACCGCGAAGAGAGCCATTGCGACACCCATCAACGGGGTAGTTCCCCATCCGGGCGCTACTTTACCATATTCCGAATTCAACGGTTTCAATAAACTTCCTAGACCAGTCTGTCTTGGTCTTGGACCAGATCTCGAATTATTCTCAACGGTTTGTGTAGCCATAAATCCTATTGCATTGATTGAATTTTATTGACTTTGTAAATCATACCGTTGTAAATAACCGATCTTATTATAGATCCATTGTGGTCTTGAAATTTTATAATAATGGAAATAGCAACCCTAGTCGCCATCTTTATATCTGGTTTACTTGTAAGTTTTACCGGGTACGCCTTATATACCGCTTTTGGGCAACCCTCTCAACAACTAAGAGATCCATTTGAAGAACATGGGGACTAATTGAAGTCAAGTAATGAGCCGCCCGTGTTGGGCGGCTCATTACTTGACTTTAATGCATTAATTCATTAGTATTTCTAAAGTAACATTATACTTTAACTATAATTGAGATAATCAAAAATCATTTTTTAGTCGGAACCTTAGGCGGTTCTCGAAAAAAGATAGCGAAAAAAATGATTCCTAGAGTCGAGACTAAGAGGAATGTATAAACCAATGCTTCCATAAATTCGATCGTGGTTTACAATTATAGCTTCCACACCTGTTCATTTGGGAGCATCTCCCAGATAAAGACAAGAGTCAAAGAAAAGGGCGATTTAAATCCAGCAAAATTTATCTGGTAATCTATGTAGAAAGTGAAATCAAAAAAAATCCAATAGAAGCGAAAGATACCATATCAGATCAATGTTTATCAGATTACCTGTCTCCTTGTAGTTGGATCCCCAAGTTTTTGGAATGCTCCAAATTCTACTTGAGCATCCAAATCTGGATCAATCCCCGCAAAAACATCTCTGAACAAGGTTCTAGCACCATGCCAAATGTGTCCGAAAAAGAAGAGCAAAGCAAACGAAGCATGCCCAAAAGTGAACCAACCCCTCGGACTACTACGAAAAACACCATCAGATTTCAAAGTAGCACGATCTAATTCAAAAATTTCACCTAATTGAGCGCGTCTAGCATATTTTTTCACAGTTGCAGGATCACTATAACTGACTCCGTTAAGTTCGCCACCATAGAACTCAACAGTTACCCCTACTTGCTCAACACTATACTTCGATTCCGCCCTTCGAAAAGGAACATCGGCTCTCACAATTCCGTCTCCATCTACCAAAACTACCGGAAATGTTTCAAAAAAAGTAGGCATACGACGTACAAAAAGCTCACGCCCCTCTTTATCTCTAAAGATAGGGTGCCCTAACCATCCAACAGCTATTCCGTCCCCGTTATCCATTGAGCCCGCTCTGAATAATCCCCCCTTTGCGGGATTATTGCCGATGTAATCATAAAAAGCTAATTTTTCAGGAATTTTAGACCAGGCTTCTGATAAACTCTGATTTTCAGCTAGTCCGGCACCAACCCTTCGATAGATTTCTTGCTGGAAGTATCCCTGATCCCATTGATAACGGGTGGGACCGAATAATTCGATGGGGGTAGTTGCCGAACCATACCACATAGTTCCGGCAACAACAAAAGCCGCAAAAAAGACAGCAGCGATACTACTGGAAAGAACAGTTTCAATATTACCCATACGCAACCCTTTGTATAGGCGTTGGGGCGGACGAACACTAAGATGAAATAGGCCTGCTAATATGCCCAATGTCCCTGCTGCAATATGATGAGAGGCTATGCCTCCCGGAACAAAAGGATCAAAACCTTCTACGCCCCACGCAGGACTTACAGATTGTACTTTTCCAGTTAGTCCGTAAGGATCGGACACCCATATTCCAGGACCATACAAGCCCGTTACATGAAATGCACCAAACCCAAAGCAAGCTAACCCTGATAGAAATAAATGAATTCCAAAAATCTTGGGCAAATCCAAAGAAGGTTTTCCTGTACGTTCATCACGGAATATTTCTAGATCCCAATACACCCAATGCCAGATAGCTGCCAAAAAGCACAAACCAGAAAACACAATATGCGCCCCGGCCACACCCTCGTAACTCCAAATACCCGGATTTGTTACAGTTCCTCCTGTGATACTCCAACCTCCCCATGAATTGGTTATTCCTAAACGAGTCATGAAGGGTATAACAAACATACCCTGTCTCCACATTGGATCAAGAACGGGGTCAGAGGGATCAAAAACGGCTAATTCGTATAGAGCCATTGAACCAGCCCACCCAGAAACTAGAGCTGTATGCATTATATGGACAGCAAGCAACCGACCGGGATCATTCAATACGACGGTATGAACACGATACCAAGGCAAACCCATGAAAATACAACTTTATCAAAGAAAAAAAAAAAAAAAGATAGGAGGAATTTGATTGATGAGTATAATGATATTATG